TACCACGGAACGCCCCCGACTTTCATGCTGATTTTTTTGATCTCATTTTTCTTATGAGAAAAATATAATTACGCCATTGATTTACTTGTTATTTATGTCGATATTTTATTATAGTGTTTCATTATAATAAAATATCGACATATTTTCTAGAGGGTTCTTTCTTGTGTTTTGTTCGGCGTCTTCTTCGTCGAGAAAGTCCAAACCCAAGTCTATAAATTACTCTTCCTCGTCATAAATGTCTAAACATTATTCTATAAATTACTCTTTGGCATCATGCATTTCCAAACACCATTCGATAAACCCCTCTTCGCCGACAAGGTTCAAACATAGGGATACAAATTGCTCTTCGTTGAGAAGGTCTAAATGGGAGTTTCTAAAGTCGTCGTAGCCGAGCAAGAACCAATACAGGTCCCGAAATTGTATTTTCACCCTCACGACGAGATAGTCTGCGCGATATTTTTGATATTTTTTATCGCACGTGTCTAGTACTTCGAGCATCTGTAGAAATTCCATACGTACTCGCAGCCAGGCATGTACATGTGGTACATATTCTCGAATGGCGTATGGTTTGTTTCTTAGGTTGGTTCGTAGAGCGTCTCGTAGAGATTCGCGAGCGATCAAATCTAAGTTGGAAGCGGGGGCGGAAAACGTTTCCTCACCTTCGAAGAGGAAACGTTTCCAGGCGCCAGACCAAAACCCAACCTTGATATCATACTGCGTTTCGTTTGTTCTTTCTAGCAGCGCGCATTGAAGTTCGGCCCAAAGACAAGCTTTTGTTGCGCGAATAGAGTTTGCATTTCGAAAAAAAAAAAATTTTTTCTTTTCCAAAGCCAGTTGGCTCCTTCGGCTTTGGCAAAGTCGATGAGACTCCCCGAGGCGGCGCCATTCCGCGACGCGTATTTTTTCACGAGAGTCGATACGATTCCGCGACGCCCCATTGCAAGGCAGATTACGCAAAACATTTCGTAGACGTCCCTGGCGTTGTTATCCGAGGGTAGTATCCCCCCTTTAGTATAACAAAGGTATTTCCTTTTCGGTAGATGTAGAGGCCCATTATAGAGCGAAATGCACTTACCTCGTTGTACCAAAATTCCCAATGTAGGTCGAAATCCAGAATAGAGTCCGACCCCAACGACCGAATCGGTTCTCTTCATAAACAAGTTATGTTCCATAATACCCTCCCTGGGTTTTACAAAATTATTTAAAATGGTTGATTAATGGCCAATTTTTTATATACTTAATTATATATATATATGTAATTAAATATATATGTAATTAAATATATATGTGTCAAGTGCGGTAATAGGTGCGATATTAGCATTCCCTATCTAAAACAACTAGCACAACTTGTCAACGTCCGTGGGAACTTATTTTCCCGGTAAAATTATCGACTCCATCTGACTAGTTCTGGGTTCGAATCCCCGGCAACCCTTTGTTCAAAAAATCCTCTGTAGAGAAGAGAGATATTTTTACCTATTTTTTCTTCAATGAAAATTGAAGTGTGATAATTTACTGATAATTCTATGATTCCGGTAGGGACTAATATATGTTATAACGCTCTATAGTCCCTGTAGGTAAGATATGTTATAAAAATCTATAAAAGGTTTTTGGATGATTTTGGCGGCATGGCCGAGCGGTAAGGCGGGGGACTGCAAATCCTTTTTCCCCAGTTCAAATCTGGGTGTCGTCTGACTATTTGACATAGATAGCGATCGATCTAGATTATACTTTATTACCTAAAAAAGTAAAAAAAAGAGTGGGCCTTAGTATTTCTAGCCTATTTTACTTGTCTTTAGTCTTTGCCGATTCGAAATCATAGAGGAATTTTTTAGAATTTGACTCTGCACCATTGATTCCACTATTATTAGTGAGCAATAATCGAATAATTCTATCATAGAGATAGGGGACATAATTCACATGGAGCTAATAAGTCTCGCTTGGGCTGCTTTAATGGTAGTTTTTTCGTTTTCCCTTTCACTTGTAGTCTGGGGAAGAAGTGGTCTCTAGAAGTACTACTAATTGAGTTGAGGAATCAAACTGGATCAATTCTTTTAGAAATCGTTCAAAATGCATTTTGAACGATTTACTATCAAGATCTCTTCATTTTCAAATTGCATTGAATTCTAGTGAAGGAATGTATTCTATACAAGTAAAACGCTTCTTTCCGATTGATCGGAACAAATAGATGTATCAAAGAAATCGAAGTGGGCCCTCTGTCAATTCCAGATAGAAAATGAATATAAATATCTACCATGAAGATAATATGGTAGATTGATCCAGAGTAAACCTCTAGCTTTATTAGAATCACTAAGATACAGTCCGGTAAGAAAGAACTCAATGAATCTTTCTTACCCTACTCTCAGATCTCAGAGAAGACTGCCGATTCGAGTCATTTATTCATTAGAATACGAAAAATGAGAATTCCTTTCATTTGATCTTATCAACTATTGATAAGATCAAGTTTCATTCAAAATAATTAATTATTTTGACTAACTGTTTTTACATAAATAATAAGTAGAAAAGCAGTAGGAACTAAAATGAAGAGTGCAGTAGCAATAAATGCCAGAATATTGACTTCCATAATCTCATCCCTTTTTCTTTCACAATAAGTCGGGATTTAATCCCCTAGAGAAAATCAATCTTGCACACGTAACTTCACTGAATGAATAACCTCTCGACGAGATTGACTCGGATCAATAGCATGAATAAGACTATCTAAGCGATCAAATCCATTCGTCGTCGAAAATTGAATAGTATAACCTAGGGAGATCTTTTATCCATACCGAATCCAAAATAAGATTCCCGACCCAATCAAAAATTCCTTTAGTTAGCATTATGTAGCATTACTTTTCTCTTGTTTAGTTTCTATAACCTATCTTAGGTCTCCCTTGTACAATCATCAAATAGCGTATCATCTCACCACCCATCCCTTTCCATTAGTTACAAACAACAAGACAAGCAAAGCGGAAAAAGATAAGCTCTAAACGCCGTTTTTTAATGATCTCATTTTCTTTGGAAGACAAAGAAATGGGATAAAGCTGAGTCTCGGGAAAAAGATGGAATATTTCAGTAAATTCACTATTTTCGTTATTTTCATTTTAATGTAGGGTTTGTTCTTTCTTCGACAGGACCCTGAAAAAATAGAAAAACTAGTAAGGAAAAAGGATTCAATTCCATTATCAAAAGCTCAGTGTCCAATTTGAATCCAATTGATTTGTAACCTTCCTATTTCGTAATTAGGCTTACACAAACAAAAAAGAGCCAGAAGGGAAGATTTTGTTAAATTCAGTTTGTATTATACAAGAAACGAATTCCATCTGTGGAGATGCGCCCGAGAAAGAGATTGGACTTTGTTTCCTTACATGAATGGGGATCAATCCAAAAAGAAGACTCAGTATCTCTTGGAATACTTACTCTAAGAATAATGCTACCAACCAATCATTGGACTAACCTACATTTGTCTTTCTCCAATCAATCAGTCCTCGTTGAAGTGACGAGAACTCCGAACCGAATCCCCTTGGGAATGACATGTTGTCCCAAGGCCCCACGTTCCGAGAAAGAGGAGCGGCGGATTGGCGTACTTATTCGATTCGTCGGGACTGACGGGGCTCGAACCCGCAGCTTCCGCCTTGACAGGGCGGTGCTCTGACCAATTGAACTACAATCCCAGGGAACTAAGGGATCTAGCAGAAAATGTGATTCTTTTTTATTCCCCCTAGCAGGTATTTCTGAAGAAGAAGGGGGTTCTACCATAAGATGGTAGATTGGTGAATTGTTGGGTCGAGCTGGATTTGAACCAGCGTAGACATATTGCCAACGAATTTACAGTCCGTCCCCATTAACCGCTCGGGCATCGACCCAGGAAGAATCAATTTTCGGTGTATTGGTAATCCCTGACCAACTTCTTTTCGTAGTACCCTACCCCCAGGGGAAGTCGAATCCCCGTTGCCTCCTTGAAAGAGAGATGTCCTGAACCACTAGACGATGGGGGCATGCTCAACCGCTATGATACTTCGTATATGGATACTTCGTATATGGATACTTAGTATATGAACGATTTTTGAAAATTGTCAATATACAATATAATAGGTATGAAGAGATCCGAATTCTCCTTCAGTTTTTTACGATTTCCTATTCATTTTGGATTCGTCATTCCTATTCATGTTTCATTCATTCGATTCTCCATTTTATTTGTCTATAGAAATCTAACTTCTATGAATTTTCTACTAAAATAAAGACAAAAATTGCACGAATACAAAAAGAAAGATAGGCTTCTTTGAGGGAGTGATTGGTCCGTCCGAAAAGAAAGAGTCAAGGGGCGGGTTAAATTGCATTTTTTACGCTCTCATGGGTAAGATGAGATATCCCTAGCGCTCTTTCCCATTAAGCTAGGAAATGAACAAACAAGAAATCTGGGAATGCGGATTCAAGAAGTTATTGAAAATTCCTTTTTCTCTAAGAATTGAGTTCGGGGACCAGTAGAATCTAGTCCACATATGATTCAAAAAATATCTGGAATCTATGGGGAATTAGGCGGTGAACATGGATCAATCAAGTTAAGTTCGTTCTGATGGGGATCCAGTCAATACAAGAAAAACAATTCACGAAAGTTGGTTTTGAAACAGCCTTGCCTTTTATCCTAGACTTGCTAGTTAAGAATAAGCCACTCGCCGCTATAAGTTTACTGTATGGACTTATCTAACTAGACTTCGCTATATAAAATCTATTTATCTACATATAATATTTGACCCGCATACTAGATAGTATAGTGACCCACTCACGAATTCAATAAAATGGGTCCCTTTAACTCAGTGATAGAGTAAGGACATGGTAAGGCCTAAGTCATCGGTTCAAATCCGATTGGGGGCTTTGGCTTTTTTTATAAAACTACAAGAAAACTACCGTAGTAGTATTCATATTTGAAAGAAGGATAGAGATTTTTTTTAAGAGTAGTAACCAACCGTATAATAATACGTTATCATTTAATAGTAATTGTCGTC